GTAAATCGAAAAAATAAAGGGTTCTGAAAAATCTGGAAAAATCGAAACTAAGAATAGAAATCTTTGACGAACGGGTCCCGGAATTGTTATTATTTCGACACAAGAAAAGGAATTTTACACACCCTTTTCTTGTGTCGAAGGCTAGAAAGACGAAGAATACTCCCTGTAATTATTTGTTCCCCTCATTTATCCTTCCTTTCTATTCTCCACTTACTTATCTTATGTTTAGTATCTACTCAAATTGAATTTAGAAAACAAAACCTATTCTGTAACATTTTAATCTGACACTGACAATAGGAATATAATTACCCCCCCAATTTAGTCCAATTTAGATTGAAAAAAAAAGGTAAAGACAAATAGTCTTCTTCACAATATACATATTTTGTTTTGAATGCGGTAAAAGCAATTCCTAGAGAAAGAATAGAAACAAGCAAAAGACTTTTCATCCTTTTTTTCATTATACCTAACCTAATTGCCAGGAAGAATTTGTTCTTTTTTACAAATTTGATGTTGATAAATCCACAGATCTAGAAATTCATTTCGGACACTTGAACCTTCTCAAACTGTTTCTTTTTAAGAACCAAAAAGATTTGTGCAAAAACAATAGATGCCAAGAAGAACAAAAGACCTTGGACGCGTAGTGGGTCTTGAAGTACTATTTCTGCATCCCCCTGACCAAATCCACCCACATTAGGATTAATTGTTAATGGTTGATCGAGTTTGATAGATTCACCCTCTGAAACAAGAAGTTCTGGTCCTGGGGGGATAATATCAACCACTTGATGTCCATCCAAGGCATCCGTTATGGTTATTTCGTACCCCCCTTTTTCTTTTCGTATGATTTTGCTTACTATACCTGCTGCCGTAGCATTATAAACAGTATTGTTACTTTTGTTCCCGTCGGGATAAATCTGGCCCCTTCCCCTGTTGCCGCCTACGTATATGGGATATTTTAAGAAATGAACATCCTTATTACTAGCAGGGTCTGGGGAAAGAATAGGAAAGGTGATTTCACTATATTTTTTACCAGGAACAGGACCTATCACAAGAATATTTTTCTTAGTGGGGCGGTAGTTCTGAAAAGACAGATTGCCTATCTTTTCTTTCATCTCGGGCGAAATACGATCAGGCGGGGCTAACTCAAACCCCTCTGGTAAAATAAGAACAGCACCCACATTCAAAGCCCCTTTCTTACCATTAGCAAGAACTTGTTTCAGTTGCATATCATAAGGAATTCTAACAACCGCTTCAAATACAGTATCAGGAAGTACCGCTTGTGGAACCTCAATATCCACGGGTTTATTCGCTAAATGGCAATTGGCACATACAATACGCCCAGTTGCTTCTCGTGGATTTTCATACCCCTGCTGCGCAAAAATGGGATATGCATTTGAAATGGAAGCCCCGGTTATTATATAGATCATGAGCGATACGGAAATGGATCGAGTAATCTCCTCCTTTATCCAAGAAAAAGTATTTCTAGTTTGCATGGTCCAATCATTGATCCCGAAAATTTCTACAATAAAATTAGGTAGGTCACTAGTATAGTTCCCTAGCCACGATTCTGCTATTTACTTTTACTGAAAACTGAAAAAAAAAAATGACTGAAACAGAAGAGAAATTGTATTCTCCTGATGGGTAGAAAGAGTAAAGTAAGTACGACTTTGCATGCTTTGCTTATCTCGAAAGTAAGAAAGATTATAATTGAATCCGTGAATCATTTTTCAGTCATTCATTGAATGATAAATAACTACAAGTGACGGAGATACACGATTTAAATAACGAAAGATCCAATATTTTAAAATTGTATCTAGAATGACCGGAAAGGTAGAAACAAGACCAGATATAATTTGATCATTATGAGCAAATCCAAAATCTTTGTATATAGAGCCAATCATTAGTTCCCAACCGTGGGGCGAATGAAATCCTATACATAAATCTGTTAATAAAAGAATAGAAAAAGCTTTTATTGTGTCGCTTAAATTATATAGGAATTCTTGAACCCAAGAGTTAAGAATAAGAAGTTCTTCATTCCCCAAAATAGAATAACCACTTAGAATAACGAAACAGATTAGATTGGTCGAGAAGTGCAAAATCGTATGGATATGATCCTCATTGTGCAGCTTGATCAATTGGATCGTTTCTTTTTGGATTCCTATACGAAGCTTTTGTAGATGTGTTTCCGGGTATTCTTTTATCATTTCGTCCAACAGGAAGAGTTCCTCTACTTCTATGAATTGTTCTAGAATACTCTTTTCTTGAATATCATTCAAAAAAGTTTCGGATTGCCTAGTATCCCACCAATTAGTAATCCAAGATTTCAGACTTTTATTAAATGAGAGAGAGATCCACCAGGGCAAAAATACTATAGATGCAAGATATAGAAGGGGAGTGAATGCTTTCTTTTTTGCCATTTTTTCATCTGTGAGTTGTTAATGAACCCACCTCATTCGTTGACTTTATGTGATCTAATCTTTCTATCAAGCATGCCTTTCATTATATTATAAAGTAGGGGCCCATGAATCTATTCTCTGTTTTTTTTTGATTCAGTGCTTAGCCCTTGAATCTAATTGAATCTAAAAAGAATACAGAATATAGAAAATAAGAATCCACTTTGAATTCGAATGAAATATATATATTATTGTTATATTGATATTGTTATTGTTTCCAGATATCTCAATTGATCAAATTCGAAGCAATTGCCCTCTTTTGATAACTGCCCGAAAGAACCGCTTCAAATAATAAAGATTGTTCTATTCAGATTTTGAGACGAAGGAGCGCCCTGTCTATATCAAGATCGCAATCAAATATGTCGAAAATTTTCGCGGGTTATCTAAACTATATATAGTCTAGAGTCCAGCAATAATTGAAAAAAAAAAATTAGGAAAAATATTATGCTGATCAAAAATGAGTGACAAAAAAAGACAGAAAAGGTATCATTACGTTTATCATTATGTTATAAGAAAGAAATCCACTTGTTTAGTTCTTTAGTTCTTAAGGAGCACAAAAGAAAGGATAAAAGGGGAGGGGCCGATTGAGAAAAGAAAAGTAGAGAAAATTTACAAGATATGATCTATCTGTATCTCACGTATCAACTCCAAATATTGCAAATAAAAAGCGAAAGTCTTTATTTCGAAATACTTTGATATATGAGATGAATACAGTATTTCGATTTCTTGCTTATTTTGTTACTGAATTAAGTTGAGCGGTTTTACATTTACAGACGCATAAAAAACGATTTTTGTGGACAAAAAAAACAGTTTTTTTATGTTATGACTCTTCCGTATACGTCCGCTTTGGTTTGAATGGGCATTCTGAAGAAACTTCAGTTTAGTTCTGCTATAGAAAAAAGAGGATTCTTGGATTGAGCTTTTTCCTCCCGGCGAGAAAGCTTTTATTCTGCAATTCATTTCAAAAGACTTCAATCGGTACACGCAAAAAATAGGCCAATTCAGCAGCTTTTTGTTCAATTTCGCGGGGAGTCAAATTCTCATCAGTACGAGTCAAGGGAACGGCCCCCTGGCCTCTGATTTCCATATAAAGGACACGACGAGCATAAATACCCTCTTTAACTTCTATTCTGATGGACTGAATATCTTTCATAAGGAATCGTAGAAAGATGCGACGATTTTTTCCAGGAAAACCCCAACGAAAAATACATACTATTCCCTCCTTTCTATCGAATCGATCATAACCACTGCCTACATTCCAAAAAATTGTGCACCACAAATAGGAACTAATAAAGAGGCCTGCGATCCCATAGAAAGACATCACGATTCCTTGTGGAAAAAAAACTATTTGCTGAGACGGAAATAAAGATATCAAATTCCTACCAAGATAACTAGAAGTTCCAACTAATAAAAACCCTAATGAACCAAAAAAAAGGATAAAGGCCCAGCAGAAATTGCTTGTTTTTCGAGATCCCACTATAAATTCTATCCATATAGATTCTGATCGCCAACTCATACATACTAGATCCAGTTGCATTTTATTCGAATTGAGAGAATAACCAAAAAAATTCGACTTTACTTTTTTTGTTTCCGAAGTAACTCTCATCAACTAGGACTATTTTGATATGAACTTTTCGAAGGAATTCATCAAATTGCTTCGATCTAAAATCATCCCCTTTATATGATCGCCTATACGGATCTATTAGATATATAGACTTTAATTTCATACATCCGTTCGGTACCGATCCACTTGCTATAATTCATTTAACCCTATACCATGTTTACGTATGCATAAGAGGGGCTTTTTCATTTATGTTCGGTTCGGGTAAGCCGGATGTTCTACAATATTCTACTAAATAGGTATCCATGACATCTAAGTCTTCAAAAAAAAATAGATAAGATTTGGTCTTGGCCCCATCGAATCTAAAAAATCTTAGTTTTTTGAACATACAAAGATAAAGAAGCCATTGCAATTGCCGGAAATACTAGGCCTACTAAAGGCACAAAAATAGAGGGAAAACTGCTGAAGGTTGTCATAAAATGGGTACCTCAATTTAATATTTGTACCTGTTATTGTTATATTGTTTAGTTAGAAATATATCTTATAACGATTATATTATAATTCGTATATTATACTAATTATATCTAAATACTAAGTATATCTAAGCGAGTCTATATATCTAATAGATATCTAATAAGTGCAAGGAATGTAGAATTAAATAAAAGGACTTGCCCATCTTTTTAAATCAAATAAAATAGGTGTATATGATAAGATAATCCACTTTCTTTATTATCTTACTTTATTCTTACTTTTCTTATTATTCTATTGTTCTTGTCTTCTAATTAAAATTTTTGAATTTACTAAAGAAAGAGTTTATTACAAATTGTCGAAAGATTCGATTCGTTAGAATCCGATCCAAGAACAGGGATTATTAGTAAAAATAGAATTTTCGGGAGATATAGAAAGATGCAAAACTCTATATTTCTATTCTATTTTTTCTCTATTTAAATTATATATACATACGCAATAGAGGAAGATAAAATTCGTTTTATTTGTCTCTCCAAATTCGAATTTCATTTCACAGAAGGAAAAATTCGCTTTTTATCTTGTTGCTAGAGGTTTACTCATTAGTAATATCGGATAATGATAATAATAATTATCCACATAATTTGTTTTTCGACAATTCCTTTTTTTGTCACAAAGTCAAAGCCCGCGTAATGGGCTTTGACTTTGATTCTGAGAAACTAACTAACTACCTTTTCACTACAAATAAAAAAATTTCACTTAAGACTCTACTTGATTGAATTTTGATTCAACGGAAAAAAACCGTGGAGCTGAACTAACTCACTCAGAACACCTTTTAAAGGATTACGTGGTACGATTGGATCGAATAAACCCTTATGGAATAAATATTCAGCCGCCTGTGAACCTTCCGGTATTGTTTTATTCAATGTTTGCTCAATTACTCTTTTACCCGCAAATGCAATATAGGCATTGGGTTCAGCAATAATGATATCCCCCAACATACCAAAACTCGCGGTCACTCCACCAGTAGTAGGAGATGTAAGAATTGATACATAAAATAACTTTTTATTTGATTGATAATCATATAAAGCGGAAGATATTTTAGCCATTTGCATCAAGCTCAAACTTCCTTCTTGCATGCGTGCTCCTCCGGAAGCACACACTAGAATAAGAGGTAAAAAATTATTGGTAGCATATTCGATCAAACGGGTGATTTTCTCGCCTACTACGGATCCCATACTCCCCCCCATAAACTGAAAATCCATAACCCCGATTGCTATAGGAATACCGTTTAGTTGACCCGTGCCTGTTTGAATAGCCTCAGTTAATCCTGTCTTTCTTTGATAAAAGTCAATACGATCTTTATAAAGCTCTTCTTCAGACTGAAATTCAATGGGATCCAGAGAGATCATGTCTTCATCCATAGGACCCCAAGTGCCTGGATCAATCGAAAGTTCGATTCTATCTGAACTCCTCATTTTCAAATGATATCCACATTGTTCACAAATATTCATTTTTGAATTAAGCGATTTCTTATAATTTACTCCATAACAATTTTCGCATTCGCATTGAACCCACAAATCCTTGTATAGATCGAGATCATTAGAACTTTCTTTTAGAGTTAAATCATTACCATTTTCACGAGTTATTATATCGAAATTCTTGCCTTCACTACTATTTCCACCTTCGCCGCAAATGTAATTATAAATATAATTATCATTGGAATTGTCACTACCACTTAAAATGGAACTATCAATACAGATTTGAGAACGAAGATAAGAGTCAATACAACTATTAATGTGATTATTCCAACCATAGTTAGTATCATTATCATCCAAGTTAAAATGATAGTGGGACTCATCATTTTTCGATCCATTATTCATAGAACTAGAATTATGATAACTATAAAAAAAACTTTCTAGTTCACTCAAAAAAGAATGATCATTGTTAAGCTCAAAAATTTGATTTTCACTATCAAAATATATGGAATAACGGTCCTGATTACTATCCCTAATTAAAAAGGTGTCATCAGAAATGAAATTCCGAATGTCTTTGACGTCAACTAAATGATCAACCTTACTGTAATAACTAGAGCTGTCACTACAATCATGAATGTTTTTATCCGTATCATTTCTAGTCGGGTCTTCGTTTACAGTAGTATTTTCAACAGGACCAAGGTGGCTATCCATTGATTTACTTAGCCCACATCTGTATTCTAATTCTCCCTTAGACAAGATCAAATTGAACCATGATTTTTCCATAGAGCTTTCTTGCCTCTATTTCCATGAAAGTACAGTAGATGAATAGTCATTCGATGAAAAATCAATTGAATATTTTATTTCCTATCAGAATACGCATACTAGATACAATCACTAGGGTTATTAACGAACAATGAGTGAATATTGAAAGAAACGATTCCCTTTTGTGAGAACCTGGAGTAGCAGTTCATTCTATATGATAGAGCTCTTTTTTCTTTTGAATTAGAAATATCAATTTTCAATTAGAAATAGTGATTTCCTCATGTTGTGTAAAATCCGCACTGAAAAAATGGAAAAAAGAAATTTTTCTCCTATCAAGAACCTTTTTCGTAAAATCTCGTCTACTAATACAATACAATAAGTTTCTATTCCAACACGGAGCCAAAAGGACAACATACAGGATGGGTAGAAGAAGTTGTGATGCTTGGCTCGATCCATGATCCGAAACCGTGGTATATAGGATAGAAAAGAATACACCAATCCTAAGGATCCATACATAGGATTAATTATGGACCCAGGAGAAAATTTGAGTTGTGTTTAGTCTTTTATTTTTGTATTTTAAATCTTGTATATCTAGATAAAAATATATCTATCAAAAATATAGACAATAGAATCGGCTCAATCCTTTTAGTAAAAGATTGGGCCGAGTTTAATTGCAATTCAACAAACCGACAGTAATTACTGGATTACAAAGTATCCATTGCTTCGAATTCAAATTTGATTTATCAAGCTGGTTTATCTAATTTATCCACTGCGTCGAATTCAA